TATCAGTATCCTTGGTTTCATATTCAGGAGTATAATAAGTCAATTTATACTCTTTAACACCAGCTTTGAATCCAACACTTGCTTTAGTCTCTGTTTGTGGTGACATAAGTCCCTCCCTACAAGTCATGAATTTAGAATTCTTGTAATAAAACAAAACAACAAGGTCTACTCGACATAAATTAGGAATAGATTTAATTAACCTTTTTCACAGGAATCTTTACACAAAATTATCAACTAATCAGAATTTAGTCTTTATTAGACCATGATATTTGATTCGCCAAATACATCATTATTGTATATTCTTTCATATGTATAGCGCAACCTAATACTTGTTTTTCAAGTTTTGAATCTTTGACTTTTTTTTAATCGAAATATTTAATATTAAAATAATAATAATAAAATCACTCTTGACAGTAATATATGTTGTATATGTAAATCCTAGATATGACAATATGCGGAATTCATCCATGAAAATGAAAAAACAAGGGGGGTTGAGAAAGGAATGAATAGATGGGACGTATAACCGGATATGCTAAAACGAAAAAACGAAAAAAAAGCTAATGAGATCGAAATAATGAATCATATTCCGTTTCGAATTCGCTAGATAAAACAAAGTCTTGCCTGTTATGATAAATAAATCAAAGACTTTACGCAACATTTTTTTTATTCATATTTATTTTTTTTTTTACTAGGTTTCGGTTAGTTGAGCTTGAAAATGACTATTCCTTCATTGAAATTGAATAAGTAAAAATTTTAATTGCACATTCGCTTGGGCGGTACCAACGAAATCGAGTGCTTACTCACATTTATTTTTGAATTAACCGATCAATTTGCTATCGAAGATTTTTCTGTATTCGAAAAATTTCGCAACAAAATTTAACATATTTTTTTATTATGAGAATAAATCCTACTACTTCGGATCCAGAGGTTTCGATACGTGAAAAAAAAAACCTGGGACGTATCGCCCAAATCATTGGCCCGGTACTGGATATAGCCTTTCCCCCGGGCAAGATGCCTAATATTTACAATGCTCTGGTGGTTAAGGGTCGAGATACTCTTGGTCAAGAAATTAATGTGACTTGTGAAGTACAACAATTATTAGGAAATAATCGAGTTAGAGCTGTAGCTATGAGTGCGACAGAGGGTTTAAAGAGAGGAATGGACGTGGTTGATATGGGAAATCCTCTAAGTGTTCCAGTCGGCGGAGCAACGCTAGGACGAATTTTCAACGTGCTTGGGGAACCCGTTGATAATTTAGGTCCTGTCGATACTCGCACAACATCTCCTATCCATAAATCCGCGCCTGCTTTTATACAATTAGATACAAAATTATCTATTTTTGAAACAGGAATTAAAGTAGTAGATCTTTTGGCTCCTTATCGTCGTGGGGGAAAAATTGGCCTATTCGGTGGGGCTGGCGTGGGTAAAACAGTACTAATTATGGAATTGATCAACAACATTGCCAAAGCTCATGGTGGTGTATCCGTATTTGGTGGAGTAGGCGAACGGACTCGTGAAGGAAATGATCTTTACATGGAAATGAAAGAATCTGGGGTCATTAATGAACAAAATCTTGCGGAATCAAAAGTGGCCCTGGTCTACGGTCAGATGAATGAACCGCCGGGAGCTCGTATGAGAGTTGGTCTGACTGCCTTAACTATGGCAGAATATTTCCGAGATGTTAATGAACAAGACGTACTTCTATTTATCGACAATATCTTCCGTTTCGTACAAGCAGGATCCGAGGTATCCGCTTTATTGGGTAGAATGCCTTCTGCTGTGGGTTATCAACCCACCCTTAGTACCGAAATGGGCTCTTTACAAGAAAGAATTACTTCTACGAAAAAAGGGTCCATAACCTCTATTCAAGCAGTTTATGTACCTGCAGACGATTTGACTGACCCCGCTCCTGCCACCACATTTGCACATTTAGATGCGACTACCGTACTATCAAGAGGATTAGCTGCCAAAGGTATCTATCCAGCGGTAGATCCTTTAGATTCAACGTCAACTATGCTACAACCTCGAATCGTTGGTGAGGAACATTATGAAACTGCGCAACAAGTCAAGCAAACTTTACAACGTTACAAGGAGCTTCAGGACATTATAGCTATCCTGGGGTTGGACGAATTATCCGAAGAGGATCGATTAACCGTAGCAAGAGCACGAAAAATTGAGCGTTTCTTATCACAACCTTTTTTCGTAGCAGAAGTATTTACGGGTTCTCCGGGAAAATATGTTGGTCTAGCGGAAACAATTAGAGGGTTTAAATTGATCCTTTCCGGAGAATTTGATTCTCTTCCTGAACAGGCCTTTTACTTAGTGGGTAACATCGATGAAGCTACTGCGAAGGCTACGAACTTAGAAATGGAGAGTAAATTGAAGAAATGACCTTAAATCTTTGTGTACTGACTCCGAATCGAATTGTTTGGGATTCAGAAGTAAAAGAAATCATTTTATCTACTAATAGCGGACAAATTGGCGTATTACCAAATCACGCGCCGATTGCCACAGCTGTTGATATAGGTATTTTGAAAATACGCCTTAATAACCAATGGTTAACGATGGCTCTGATGGGCGGTTTTGCTAGAATAGGCAACAATGAAATCACTATTTTAGTAAACGATGCGGAGAAGAATAGTGACATTGATCCAAAAGAAGCTCAGCAAACTCTTGAAATAGCAGAAGCTAACTTGAGAAAAGCCGAAGGCAAGAGACAAACAATTGAGGCAAATCTAGCTCTCAGACGAGCTCGGACACGAGTCGAGGCTCTCAATACGATTTGATTTTGTAACTAGCTGACGTGCAAAAAAAAAAAAAAAAGAACGTATAAAAAAAATAGGATTGAAAAGCGAGAAAAACAATAAAAGAAAAAAGCTGGTTACAAAAACTTATTAGACACCACGATCATGGTGTCTAATAAGTTATACCTACTATTGGATTTGAACCAATGACTCCTGCCGTATGAAAGCAATACTCTAACCACTGAGTTAAGTAGGTTTTTTATCATCGTAAAGAGAAGGAATAGGGATACCTATCACATCGATAGGATTATAAATCCAATATTCTTTCTAAGCAATACCAATAACCAACGAGATCAAAGAGATATAATGTTTGATCATGTAATATTAATCTTGACAAGAAATTATCTACATGATAAGATAAAATGTGTATCACAAACACAAGGGCTATAGCTCAGTTAGGTAGAGCACCTCGTTTACACGTGCGCCAAAGTTTTTCAGAGGAGTCCATCACGCAATCAAACTAATTGATTGATCTTATTAAAAAATCGATGTCTTACTCCATGACTTTTTTTAGGAAAAAAAGAGGAGAACAATAGCCTGACATTAGGTCCTATTAAAGTACCCCGTTAGGTAGGGAATGAATAGAACCTATCATTGATTTGAGATATTGATAGGGTGAATACCCAGTCTACTCAATGCTAGGCAGAATGAGTATAAGGAACTCAAAAACGCTCTTTTCGTCCTATGAACCTTACGGTGTATCAAGTTTCATGTTTGATTTTTTAATCAGGATGTTAGAGACTATATTTAACTTAAGTTGATCTATACCAAAAGCAAACCTACGTCAAGAGAACCCTTCTTTGAAACACTTTGGTAGTTCTTCTGTATTGTATTAGAATTGTATTAGAATAAAATTGTATTTTAGAATAAAAAAAATCAATCAGAGTACTTGGAACCATTTATTATCTTTTTTTTAAGAAAAAATATGGTAGACTAACTTATCTTTCTATCAGTTAATGAAAGAGCCCAATGCAAAAAAAAATGCATGTTGGGTCTTTGAAAGAGTTCGAATCATTTTGATAATAATAAGTTCGAACTCTTTTACCGAGCAGGTCTACGGTTCGAGTCCGTATAGCCCTAACCCTAACTAAGAAATTTATTCTAATAAATGACATTAAAATAAAAAACTTGGATAATTTTTTTTACTTAATTGTTGTATTCGTTATTTCTAACTGGTTACTTTAAATTACTTGGTTCATAAAAAAAATTCCCATACCATAAACCACCAGTCCTCGGGATAGTTCAGAATAAAACGTAAAACCAATTTTATTTAAATGGATCCAATCACTATCTACCTATCGATATATCTATATGTATACTTATAATTTAGAATAAACTTTTTTTTTTTTTCATTAATTTTCATAGTCGTAAGTGGATTTTTTTATATGAATTTTCCTCGTTCACTGGCTACAATCAAAAAGTTCATAATACTTTATTTTTTTGTATTCCCACTCAATTTTGGTTACTTTTTTTCTGACACGGCCCTGTTTAAAGATAAAAAAATTTTTTAATTAAATTCAACCCAAATTAAATCTATCTAATACTAAGTAAGATGGGTATGGTAAAGTCTTACTGAATTTTTTGATACGTCATAATTTAAAAAACAAAGATATTTTTCTAAAATTTTTTTGTTTTAGTTTTCTAAATAAAACATAAACAAAATTTCATAAACAGAAATAAAAAAATTACTAATTATTAATCATATTATTATAATATTATTAATAATATAATAATATTAGTAATAGAAAAATATAATAATATTAGTAATAGAAACATGGAAATATTAAGTAATAAGTGTACTGAAAATAAGATTACAATCCAGAAATATTAAAATGAGATGTCTACCACAGCAACCAAACGAAAATAAAAAATTCGATTAACCTGAATTTTTGTTTTGACTCAAGAGTTCTATATCCCTTGCCCAATCCACTTCGATTGGAATTGATTAAGCGGGTATTTTTTCCACATTCATAGGAGTTCGTCTATGTTTCTGCTTTACGAATATGATATTTTCTGGGCATTTTTAATAATATCAAGTGCTATTCCTGTTTTAGCATTTCTAATTTCCGGAGTTTTATCTCCAATTCGGAAGGGGCCGGAGAAACTTTCTAGTTATGAATCAGGTATAGAACCGATCGGGGATGCTTGGTTACAATTTAGAATCCGTTATTATATGTTTGCTCTGGTTTTTGTTGT